GTTGAATAATTTTTATGGATTCTGTCATTTCACTGATTCGTACTAAATACCGAGCTAATGAATCCCCTTCTTTTTGCCATTGAATCTCCCAATCAAATTCGTCGTAACACTCATAATGATCAACTTTACGGAGATCCCATTGTATTCCGGAAGCTCGTAGCATTGGCCCTGATAAACCCCAATTTAGTGCTTCTTCTCCGCCAATAATGCCTACGCCTTCAACTCGTTCTAAAAAAATAGGATTCCGTGTAATAAGCTTTTGATATTCAGCAACCCCGGTTAAAAAATAATCGCAAAAATCCAAACATTTATCTATCCAGCCATGAGGTAGATCGGCAGCGACTCCTCCGATACGAAAATAATTATGCATCATGCGCATACCGGTAGCAGCTTCGAATAGGTCATATATTAATTCTCGTTCTCGAAAAATATAGAAGAAAGGGGTCTGTGCCCCAATATCTGCCATAAAAGGGCCAAGCCATAACAAATGGGAAGCGATACGACTCAACTCCAACATAATAGCTCTGATATAGCTAGCCCTTTTAGGTACTTGAATATTGCCTAGCTGTTCGGGTCCGTTTACGGTTATTGCTTCTGTGAACATAGTAGCTAAATAATCCCAACGTGTTACATAAGGCAAATATTGTATAATTGTTCGATTTTCCGCAATTTTCTCCATCCCTCTATGTAAATAACCCAATATTGGTTCACAGTCAATAACATCTTCACCATCGAGAGTAACGATCAGTCGAAGAACACCATGCATTGATGGGTGGTGAGGGCCCATATTGACTACCATGAGGTCTTTTCTTGTAGTTGGTGCAATCATAAGTTTTTCCCGAGTCATTCTTCCATGCATTGCTGAAAGTAAAAAGAAGTTCATCCAAATTTAAACGACTAAGCTCAAATGGTATCACGCTTCAAATTAACGAGTTTTTATCTCTCGAATATCCAACTCACCAATTAATTCTTTATAGCGTCCTCTATTTCTTTTTGAAAAATAGGCCAGCAGTCGTTGACGTTTTCCCAAAATTTTTCGCAAACCTCTCTGAGATGAAAAGTCTTTTTTGTGCAATTCCAAATGTGAAGTAAGTCTCCTTATCTTAGCGGTGAAACTGAATACTTGAAATTCAACAGACCCTCTGTTTTCTTCGTTTTCTTTTTGAGAAATAACCGAAATGAATGAATTTTTTACCATAAAAAAATGCCCCTTTCCCTTTTTACAGATATGGATTTTACCGATCAGTAATAATAATGCCATTAATTTGAATGTGGTATATACAATAATCTAATCCAAATTTCTTTATGAACTCCTAATTTTCTGAATTCAAATCAATCAATCCAATTTCAAATTGGATTTAGATAGGGATAGAAAAAGATTGGTACATTTTCGCATCGAAGAATTTAGACCTAAAATGAAGAAGGTTCTGTTGATTCATTTCGAGATCGAATTGAGACATTATTCATTTCATATTGGATACTAGAATGAAATGTGAGACAAGGCGTGTGATCTGTGTATTTGTTTGCTTTCATATACCCTATATTATATATAGGGTATAGGATATATAGAAAAAGTGTATTATCCACAAATTTTCAATCGTGGATACAGATGTATCCTTAACATACTGAAACGACTGCCATTATTGGTATCAAACCAATAACGATTCATACAAGCTAAATCTTCTAATCGATAATTAGGCCAAAGAAAGAGCTTTAATTTCATTAATTGATTTTTCTCTCTATCAAGATGGTTATTGTCATGTGAAACTTGGCTGCTGTTTTTTACGTTCCAAAATACTGGATTTCTATCTATAGAATTTCTATTCTTTGAATTGAAACAAATTAGAATTCTCAATTTTCTACGACGTCTAAACGATAAAATATTTTCAGGAACAAGTAAATCAAAATGATTTTTGTCTCTATTTCCAGTTATTCTTTGATGTGGTGAAATAGTTTCATCCAAATTATTCTTAGAAACATATCTTTGCTCTTGGTATTTTTGATTAGTTTGATGCTTACTCTTATGAACCAACGAAATACCTATGGTTTGATACATAATAAATTGCCCATCTTTTTTTCCAGACAGACGAATGGGTTCTAGAATCAATACCCCCTTCTTCATCAATTCTGAAAGAGTTAAATTCTTCTGAATCAGCATTATATCCAAACTCATTTCTCTCTTTTGAATCGAGGATATAGTAATTTTTCTTGGATCTATCAGTCTAAGCAGGAGACAATATACCTTGATATTATCGATCATTCTTTGATTCAAAGTCTCGTCCCATCTCAACTGAAAAAGCAAATAACGTTTCAGGAAGAAATCTAGTTCTGCTTCCGTGTTGCTTTTGTATTGTTTTTTCTTTTTCCCTTTTTTCATGTCCGATCTTGTATAATTTTCTTCAATATCTTTTTGTTGTGAGAGAACGGATCCACGATCTCCTCGGCTTGTGGGTTCTTGATTTCGATGCTTTTTATTCGAGGCTATCAAAAAACTTCCTTTTTCCTTTTCATTGATCTTTTTATTTTCACTACTATTTTCACTTCTATTTAAAAGAAGTAATTTGCTTGGTATAAACCAAGGTTTCATTTTATATACTTTATAAAGTAACAAAAATTCTGGGAAGAACCAAAGTTCCAGATTCGATATGGGACGCTTTAGTATTTTTTCATTCATTCCCATCCAATCAAAAAATCCTTTGTGGGAGTTTGGTGGATTGATTTCTGGAATCATAAGATAAAAAAGATCTTTTTTAGAAATTATTTGAGAATTATTAGTACGAATTTGAGTATTTTGATTCCTATTGGTATCGATCATGATCCAGGACTCAATATCGACTTTTTGTCTAAGATAAAAATTGAAAATTTTCCAATCAAAATATTTTCTATCGGTCGGTTTTTCCATATATAGAATATCGACCTTTCCTAGATAATTTTTAATAGGGATGTTCCTCAGCATATCAAAAAGTGTCTCTTTAGGCGTGTTATAAGAAATCTCTTGGTTCTTATTTCCTTGAAAGGGAGATCTATAAAAAAAGCATTCCGCTTTATTTTCATAATTAAGAAATTTATATGATAAAAGATCATATCTATAGTATTTTAGAAAATTTTCTTTTTGATTATATAATGAATATACTTCAAATTGTTTTTGTTTTTTGGAATTACTTAATTGGTCTTTTTCATATGAATGCCATTTGCTAAAATTTTCCTTTTTAGCTATACGACGCGGATGAACTGTATTTCGCCATTTTTCTGGTATTAATCTAGACCATCTGATCTGAGATAAATGGTATTGATAATGTCCTCTTAGCCAGTTTTTCCATTGATTCATTTCATAACTTGGAAGTTTCTTATCTGCTGATTTTGAATGAACCATTCCTTGTGTTTCAAAAGAATCCTTTATTTTAGGCTTAAGAAAAAAATGGCTTCCTTGATGTTGAACAACAGATCGTAACGAGTTACTAACTTGGATTTGTGATAATTTGTAAAATACATATGCTTGTGACACGTAGGATAAGTCATAAAAAATATGTGAATTTGCTTTAATATTACTAATATTATGAAGTGGCTTTTTTATAGTCGAAAAAAACGGAATTGGAGTTTTCTTTTTTTTATTAATTCTTTCTTGTTTTCTTTCATTATTGTAAATGGATTTATCAATAATTTTTTTTGTTGATTCAAGAAAAAGTTCTGTATTTATTCTGGGAATATTAATGATAGATAAAAATATATCTGTGTATATTTTTTCAATGAAAAATTTTAAAAAAGGGGGTAATTTACAGATGAATCGAGCATTTCTTCTTTTTAATATTTGCCACTTTTCGAATCTTTTAGCACTATAACTTGTTTTGTTAGGACTAAGATTATTTATTCTTGGAGTTACTTTTTTTTTCTCTTTTGTGATTCTTTCTATTTGATTTCGAATTGTACTTGTTCTATCAGTCAGATCCTTCATTTTTTTTTCTGTCAATGAAGAATTTGTCCAACTCGGAGATGCAATTTGATTAAATGATTCGTGAATTATCTGATTGCTTATTATGGAATCTTTTTCTTCTTTAATTTCGCTCGATTCATATACTTCTACTTTTCTTAATCTAAATAATAGAATTGGATTTACTTTTGAAAGTTCTTTTATTATTATTTTAATAAAAATAACACTTTTGATAACCCATTTTTTTGTTTCTTTTGAAACTTTTCGAAGTAATTTTGTTTTTCCTTTGAAAACTGTTAGAACTCGAAAATACTTCTTTTTCCATTTTCCAATTTTTTTTTCGAATTCCTTTAAAATGGGTTTAAAAAAGGAAGGTCGTTTTCGGGGCGAACCAAAAGGAAGTTCGGCTTCCATTCCCCAAACTGTTAAAAAACAAAAATCATCTTTTTCTTTTTTCTTTTTCATTAGATCTTTCTGAGAGGATCGTAGTTTCGATTTGTGCCAAGGTTTCAGACAGAAAGGAAATAATATTTTTATCTGAATACCATCTGTCAACCAATTTTTCGGAAATTCTGTTTCGGATAATGGAACACCGTTATAGGTACATTTAAGATGGATCTCTTTATTCCATTCCTGTAAATCCTCAGACCATTCGGGAAGTTGCAATAGGAATATACGTCCAATATTTTTCGCAATTATGAATGAAGGTAATAGAATATATTTTCTAAAAATAGATTGAGTTAGTAGCATGCAACCTCTTATTACTTGCGCAAATGGAATGCTATCCCAGGCCTCTGCTATCTCTATGCGCGCTTTTTCCTTTCTTTTGTTCTTCTCTTTTTTTTCTTCTCTTTTTGTTTGTTCTTTTGTATAGTCTACAATTTTAAATGCTTCCCCTTTACCCACCCAATTTCTAAAAATTAGTTTAATCAACCCAGAGATATCAAAAGAAAAAAGAGGGGATTTTTGTAGTCTCTCCAAAAAAAGAGGGGAATGTGCATTTGCTTGAAACAATTTTAAAATAACTATTTTACGCCTTTGAGCTCGCATAGAACCTTTGATTATACCGCGC